AAGAAGAAAAGATCGATGAACGATTAAGCGCCTTAGAGACCAATGAAATGCGACCGAGAAGCTTTATTACACAAAAGTTCTTTGAAGACCTCTTGCTTCTGCTTCCCTGCTTACTTTTGCTATCACCTCAACTGCTTTCGACCTGCTCGCTTAGAATGAAGATCAATAATGGGCGGAAGGGCTTAACACAAGACCACAGGGCGAGAGAGAGAGCCTTCGCTTACCTGCTTAACTTAACCGTGCCCTCCTATCGTACCTATATCCCCTTTCCTTCAGTTACATCCAGCCTCAGTTCTGCTTCCAACTACCGATGGGAGGAGGCTTGGATGTTAAATAAGAGGTATGGCATACGGGAATGGTATATGAAATGAAAGGCTGGAAACAGAGCTGAAGATGAGCGCTAGCCAATGGTTAATACTTCAGAAAGCACCTTAGCAATTACCAGTAATGCCCGACCTCAGTCTTGTTTTTTGCTAGCTTGAGTCTAGAACTTTACTATCTCATTAAATGCCGAATATATATATTTTATGGAAGATAGTCGGCCCACTTCTAGGCGTTGCAGCGATTATGCCTGTTCTAGCCCTACCATCCACCCCTATCATCATAATAAAAAGGGGTACTTTCGAGCTGATCTGTGATTGGTCAAGGCGACCGAGAGGACGCATACCTCCTCTATATTCCTTAAATAGGCAAGACTCGGATACTGCATGCGAGAAGCATAATAGTTTACTGAACAACTACTTAGATCTTGATTGATTTGGATGCAATGGAATTTTTTCATTACTCCAAAAAAAGCCATCCCATGAGTATACATGACCCCACTACCTGTATAAAGCGTACATCTCTGCTCAGGGAGTAGGTCAAAGCTTTTTATAAGAAAAGAAAAAAGCTGGAATCCGAGAAGACAAGACTCCCTAAGAGCGTCTTGTAAACCAATTATTCGATCTGGAGATCCCAGCAAGGCTGCCGGAGAAATCACTAAACCCAGGGATGTCTCTTGCAAAGAAGAATTCGTAGAGATTTTCCCAGAACCCCAGTCCAGCCTACCCGACTGATATAATCTAGAATCCACTCTCCGCCCTTATTAGTAGTAGGCGAATAGTGACCCATTTGTATGCGCATTCACACGACGGGCACGTTCCAAGATCTCCCGAAACGAGAACCTAACACATGGTTTATTGATAGTAAGCTGATTAAATAAAGGGATCATAGGTTGGTTGAATATTGAGTTCCGCTTAGGCTATGTGTTCTGTTCACGCGCTACTAAGCCGCACACGACAGGTTTCGTCCCCTTTCGGGAACACCTTCTTACTAGTAGGGGCTAAGCCTGGTGCAAATATACTGAAAAAAGAAGATATCTATGGTCGATTCTACGAAGAGTAGATTCGCCCCTTATGTTATGGCTCGTCTCGCGCTTAGTCACTCGCGGGATTCGGAAGGGGGGCAGCAAGTCTTTTCTGAAAAAACTAGCAGTTCCCCCCTTATAATATATATATGTATTTTAGATACTAACTCTTTGGTTGGATCGGACAGGGACTTCTAAAAAGATTTTTCCACTCATTCATCATACTCAAAGTCGACGGCATGGGGGGCTCGGAAAAATAACAAGAATCGGTGTCGTGGTGGTGCTACGAGATGGCGATTTATCGTATAGAAGAAGAGATCCGCGGACCTATTGATTGACCATAGATGCGAACCGATCGACCGCTATCTAAGAGAAGATAAGTAGTTCTTCTATCGAAAAAGGGCAAGAGGAGAACATGTAGCGGCTTGCCTAGATCTCGTATTTCCCACGTAGTCCGTCGGTCAAACCAACGATTCTCTTCTCAAAGTAATAGAGAGATAGAGATTCTTTTTCTTTTTCCGGCTCCGCGAGCTAGGAGCGCATCATCGGGGCAGAGCGAAAACGAACATAGGATCATCATCATGGCCCTTTTCTTGTTTCTTTTGTTTGTGTCCGGTCCGTTGTGTGTGTTTTTTTTAAGGCTTATCCGGGGGCTGCTGCTCTGGGGCATCCAATTCTTCTTCTTTCTTTTGCTGCTGATCTCACAGCGAGAGCAGCTCCTTCTTGTTCAGGGTCATAAGATGAGAGATCTTCCTCCGATTCCGAGAAATCGGTCAAGCGGGGGGCTACCCTCGGCTCACCTCTCTATCTATAGAGGTCCCTCCCCAGAGGAGAGCAGAAGCTCCAGGATGAGTATGTCCTGGATTCCCGGATTCATTCTCGTCCTGATCCACCATGGAATTTTCGGAATCTACAAAAACATTCTAGGAGAGGGTAACGAAGTAGCTCGACTGAAAGGAGAGGGAGAAGTAATGATCTTTGAGAAGATCACAAGGTGCTGAAGTGGCAGGATAGGGGGGGTCCGTAGGTTTTTGTGAAAGGGATGCTCTTATCATGTTCTTGCTGAAAAGAAAAACCGAATTCCTCTATTTGATGTCGATTCATCCACACTTCCATTCTTTGTAGAGGAAGGCTAACTGCTTGCTGGCTGGGAGC